TACCAAATCTCTCTTTATTCTGGCACATAAATGAAGGGATCGAAGAGATTATGGCAGATCATGTTCACCAAGAAATGACCCGAAATTGGATCTTGGTCTATTTGAGATTGTTCCTTTTAATCGTAATCAAAGATGTTTTCTTGTCTCTCGTTTCTTTTCTGAACAAATCGAAGAACCTAATGGATCGAACTCATCCTTGGCTGCTACGAAAGAAATAGGCCTTGCGTTGCGGAAGGAACGTTCTGCTCTGAGTTGAAGGCAAGAGCTCCTTCCCTCCCTTCCTTATCGACATTAGCTGTATCCCATATCTCCCCATATCGTATTTAACTAGACCCCATCCCTCGCTTTGACTGTTCACCATATGTGTATCGTACCGACCCCATATCATACGTACAATAATTTCTTCCTTCTCCCCATATCACTCATTCACATGCCATATCATTGTTCACCCGGAAAATCTTCTTGTTTAAGACAGATCGCTTCCCTCAGTCAGCGGGAGGCCTAGTCGATGTAGGCCCTCAAACCAAACGGCGGGCAGACCAGTCGAAGGAGTAGTTCACTTACCTGTTTGTACATATACTATACTCATACCCATATTACGATACATATGTGTTCACCCTATCTTGCTTTCACGGCTTTGACCGGGAACCAAACCAAAGAGCCAATACACCAACAACCAAGGAACGGGAGTGGGTGGTCCCTAGGAACGGCAGAAAGGAAGTACTGGTTCAACCAGAGTGACGGAACCGGTGTTGATCAAAGACATGCGCCGAGTGCCAGGAATGACTATAAGCCGATAGAGTCGTTTTAACATGCCATGAACCGAGATACAATTTGACTAGTGCCAGGTACAAGAAAGAGTGGAGTTTATTTACAGATACTAGTACCTGAATGACAAGTGACGAAAGCAAGAAAGAGTTACTAAAACCATTACGAATGACAAGTACACACAAGAATGACTCGATCGAGTCCCGAGAGACAGATAGAGCTTAACTAAAACGTCCGCCCGGTCATCCTTCCGCATCATCATCCGGCGATGAAATCGAGGGATGATACGAGGATACCCTGATCGATTGAGGGAGACTGGTACAGGCAACAATTCGGGTGGCTTCGGAATACCTCCGTAAGCCATCTGAAGGGATGAAGAACACTGTTTTAGATACAGTGATGTGAATAAAAATCCCGACTTCCGTACTAGCCTGACCACCTGTTTTGAGAACAAGTAAGCTCCAATGCATGCTTCCTTAGTCAAACTATCATGAGTTATAAGGATCATACGGTTTAAGTATGACCTTGAAACCCGAAAATCTTCCAATGTCGATCCTAATGCTACAGTTGCTATCGGTTGCTAGCCTCAAAAAAATCTTTGTACCCTCATAGATACGGTCCTGAGGCTTCTGAATGATAGAATTAGAGGGTCCCTTTCGGACGTGCAGATTGAGGTTGGTAGGATATAGGCGTTAGGCTCTTTCGATGGCACTGAAAGGCCTGTTATCGTACTCTTTCGTATATAGTTGTCAAAGACACTGGAGAGAACTAGTCTCTCGGGCTAGGGACTCTCTATCTATATACTATCAACTGGATTTATAGCGAGCTTGTACTATTAGAACAAGGGCATAGTTTTAGGGACACTCACGTCTTTTTTTACAAGTAAAACTTGTCTCTATATTCAAGGGACTCACGATTGTGCAACGAAGTCTCCTATTCGGCGATATTCACATTGATTCTGGAATAACCTATCATATGCGGCCTCTGCTGCTGTTCACAAGTACAAGATGAGGATCAGCAACAGGTATTACCAGAGTATCATAGCTTATTTGACAGAGACGACGTTTAACCTTTTCCGCGGTGTGAACCTTGCGGGAAGTGTTGTATACTTTAAGAAGAGAGATCTATTCTACTTCTTTATTCTATCAAACCTGAAAACGAGGCCTCCGGTAAACAAGCTATAAAAGATGAATATCGCTCTCTCTAGCTAACCTGGAAAAAGTCTACCTTTGCGGAACTGGAGCCGAAGCTCCTTCCTTTCTTCCTCCCTTGTTCTATTACCCCAGGGCCTCCTCGGTCTTCTTGGACTTGGTTTCTGTCTGATTTCACCCGCACTGCTAATGTAGGCTTTTTGGGGGTAATGGCATCGGCACACTATTCGTCTAAATAAGTTCTCTTTCGTCTTCCAATAGTTCTGACCCGCAAAGTGAGCCCCGAAAACTGTCAACCTATGACCAACTCAAAATTAGAGTAGCTGATAGAGTAGAAGGTGGGATTCTATATTCTATAGCCTATGCGCCTGCTTCTGATGAGATAGAAGTAGGCTCCCGGTGCGTCTTCCTTCGGTCGGCTTGTCATCGAAGGATGTTAGCCAAATCAGAAGAACTATAGGCTCGAAGGCTCGGGTTGGTCAAGCGAACTGATTCATTTAATTCTTCGCCTAGTCTTAGCACCCGCACAGTAGAGGGGAATAAGCATTCCCTTTCCGACAAAACTAAGCGTCTTGCCGCTGGGTAAAGGCAATAGGAGGAGGTTTGGAACCCCCAAACAAGTATAGGCTTAAGAACGGTGATGATAGTTCAGTTGTTGAAGAAAATGTCCCGATGAACCTTGGGAGCATCCCGGGCAAGATCTATGGCTTCAGCTGCGGCTAAGCGAACTACCTATTCTATATATTCTATAGAAGTGAATATGAGAGAAAAAGCTCTTCTTTCACATAGTGGGAGGCTGGCCTTCTCTCTTCCCAATTCTCCCAATGAGACCTCTTTCACTCACTTAGTGGACGACCCAGAGGACTTTAATAAAGCCCCCTTTTGCCTCATCACGATCTCCCGGTGAAGTAGCGGCTCCCTCCTATTACTATTTCTGGGGTGGAGTCGAAGCTATGGCACCAGAAAGTCAAAGAGATTCCGTCCCGAACCACTCGTGTAGTCTTCTTCCTGCCTCCCAGTTAGGCCCTATCTCGCTTTCCAAGTCTCATTTGGATGAGGCGCCGGCGCTACTAAATGCAACTCTCATTTCAACATTCTTCTCTATTGGCCCTTCCTTCTCTATCTGCCTAGAGAACCTCTCTTTCCCTACAAGGCACTAGAAGGTCGACCCCACTTTCCACACTATGTTGACTTGACTCCTGAGCCCAGTCATTCCCCGCCACTCTTTCACACAGCATTGAGGGCTTTTTCATAAGAAGCAGCACTCTATTGTCCACTTCGATAGCTTTCAAGAGTCTCTTTCATACATCGTTCCGGGGTCCCCCCTCTTTCTGGCGGGCCTTCTTTCTTCTGCTTCCTTGTGCTTCTGAGATCGCTAGCAATTTTCCATTGACTGATTAAGCATTGGAGCAAGCGAGGAAGACCGCTTTTTCCATCATCCAAGTCCATCTCCGGCCCCCTTCTTCCTAAAGCCCCGCTCCAGCCTGCTCCTTTATCTGTCTTCTAGTCGGCTCCCCATTCATCTTCTGTCTCCCACGGATAGGTGCCTTTCGGGAACGTCTCTCTCCGCTACTCCCTTTTTGAATGAATAAGGGGTAGGGCCTTCTTCACTTAGTCATCTCTGCCTACGACTTTTTTTCTTTCTTGACCCTGCTCGCCTAGCTGGCCCTGGCCCTATCTTGCACGTTCCACTAACCGCTATCACAATAGGAGAATTCTGACTCTCACTTGACAAAGAGTCAGATCGTCTATATAGACCTCAAGCTAAAAAAGACAAGAAAGCAATACGCGCCTAGTAAGGCTCGGAAAAGATAAAGTCCGAAATCATTGTGTTCTCAAGGCCGAAGGCCAAGTCAAAGACAGAGACCGTGCCCCTCGGGCACCTCTTCAGAGGGTGCCGCCCTTCCACTAAGCCTTCCTACATATATTCAAATCAGTACAAAGGCAAGTATATATTCTATTTTGAGGGAAAAAGATAAGGAAAAGATGGACTATGCCACATGGCCGCTACAAATAAAGGAAAAGTCTTATGCGAGTGATACCAATCGGACACACTTGGAAAAAAGGAATCATCAGCTACTAATACAGCTGAATCAAAGGAAAAGAAGTGAAAAAGCGGAAAGAAGTCAATGTGAGAAAGCAAAAAAGGTAACGAGGCGACCGGAGGAGGGAGAAAGGAGAAAAGGGGTGGCAAGCAACTCGAAGGGATGCTGCGCCACCTAGGTACGCGTCTGGATCTGCCTCGGGCTTTGTCTTTGTTTCTATAGGATCTGCTACTCCAACCGTATCTACTTGTGGTGTACCTGGGTTGGTTTGGCCTCTTCCATAATCCTTGCCGCTGATGGTTATGGGTAAATCACAGTAAAGCAGAAAGGAAAGCCTCTCGGAGAACGTTTTCGTCGCCGTTAAATCCGAGAGATAAGTCTCTAAAGCCGCTATGGTCTGGGCTCTCACTCACGTCGTCCGCCCCGGGGACTCCATTACGCTGCTCGCCCTATTAGCCGGCGGAAACCATGAGAATTCATTAATTTCAGCTAGTCCCGGGTTATATATTGTACGGCGAAACTCGCTAATAGATATCTTCTCAGGAACCAGACCTGCATGCACGAAGAAGAACATATCTCTCTGGTCATATTCTTGTGGAACTTCTGTCGTCCCGTTCATTGTGGTTCCTCGGCCCTGCTAGCCGTTTGCTTGCTCGAATTGTACACATTCAAAGAGGGGGCAAGCTAAACAAGCAAGCAAGCCATCCAAGTTTCTTTTATAGAGTCGGAGGTTAGAAAGAACTTGGGGTTTCCCTGTGACTAACTTAGCGCACTTCCGGTGGTAGCCATTGGGCTAAGTCTCTATAAAGAGCCACTCACATATTTATTTATTTATAGTTCGGTGTGAGATCAGCTAAATTAAGCTACGCTCATCATTTATGATCCACGGCTCACTCAATTAGAGCACTAACTACTTCAAAGGAATTCGCTCCAAAGACGCTTTTAATCGCTCCGCTGGTGCGATCTGGTCGAGAGGTTGTCCAGTCATCTCGGTGAGGAATTCCGCTATGCCCCCCGCTGACCTTTCACTGTGAGTACTGCTGTAGTAAAGCCAACGGGAAGATCAGTCCCAGGGCTCAATCTAGGCTGCCAGCCAAGATGAAGATGGATTGAAGGGGTTGTCAGGGAGCTTCATAGGGAATTGTAGGATCCATAGCTGGAAAGACTGCAGGAAAAAAGGGGAACATAGTCGCTAGGAAATCAGATTCCATAGTCAAGGCTGAGACAGACCCTATGTTTACTTCGCGATAGTCTTAGCTCGACATTGTCAAGCCATACTATCTACCAAAATTTATTTTTTTCTGACATTCTATCCTATATATCGGAGATATAAGGTTTGAACTTCCACTTATGGTAATCGAACTTGGTAATAAAACTCTTTCCCGGCAAGAAGATCAAAGATTTCCTTCGGGCAAGTTCCACTATAGTTGGGAAAGGAACGGACCACAAGCTTCGCGCTCTGCCTTTCTTGTATTTGGACTCTTTAGCGCTATATGCTGCTCTCTCTGCGCGCTTAGCTTTCTTTGCTCTTTGCTATCTATTGCCGGCTTCCTTCTCTTTAAGACTAAGACCAAGGGCTCTTACAGAGTGAACACGTCTTATTTCATTTTTATAAATATGATCTCTTTTTCATTCCCCAAGGGGAAAAGGTCTCTTCTTCTGCTTCAGTTGATCCTGAAGCAGATCTTTTTTCGACTTCCTTCCTGTCTGGGATTTGAAAAAGCAAAGTCCTTACTTTGACTTACCCGAATCAAGTCAAGGCGATGAAGCAGGCTCAAGGCCCATTTTCTTATAAGAGTTCTCTCTCTCTCCGGGAATCATAGCCTAGTATCGTACCCCAGAAAGGGAATCCACTTCTGACCTGACCTTCTGACGAGAATCCTTCTAACTCTTTTTTTCAAGTCAAGAATGTGTAAACCGAGGCCATTGAATCTGCTGCGGATGTCATCATAGAAGAAGAAGCTGTTCTTCTTTTTTCTGCATCAGCTACTAATCACACGTTTGGAATCGATCTAGCTGCTTAGCTTATCTTATGTGGTTTGGGCATACGGATTCGACTAGCATTCACGTGGGTAGCATTTGAATGCGGAATCACCCGAAAGCACGGGATTCGACTTGACTTTCTTTCCGATGGTCCTATCTTATTAGAAATAAGTAAATAGTGGATCTTCGACTAGCATTTCGTGGAAATCATAGTTGGTAGTGGCTTTTTTGCTTTGACCAGGCCAAAGGCGAAAAAGAGAGAAAAAAGGCAATTCCTTCTCTTCTGTTGTCACAAGAAGGGACTAGGTTCCTAGCCAAGCCAGGGAATCTACGACCGATTGTCAAAAAATATCCCACTACGGGGTAAGAAGCAAGGAAGGAGTGCCACTTTCAAAAATTATTTTTTAGTTCAATCACCCGCCGAAGCGAATCCTTCGAAATAGCCAAGCCAGTAAGTAGAAGAGCAAGGTGACCACAGGGAAAGGCATTACCAGAAGGAAAGTAGTCCAACTCAATGTCTTACGCATCAGTGGCATTTGAGTGAAAGCAGTAAGTCAGTGGCCAAGAATCATCGATTTTGGAGTTACCAGCTCAAGGCAGCTCATGGGAATTTCTTTAAGTAAGAACGATCCCCAGTGTCATCCTCTTCGTCTTCTCTTTAGGAAAGCAAGTCCCATCGAGTTAGCTCTTGGAGTCAAGGCATGCCTTAAGGTAGCGACTGACTTTCAGGTGAGATGGTTCAATAGTAGATTAGATAAAGGCTCTTGCTACTTCCCACGAGGGGAGGAAAGTAAATAGCGTAGATAAGGAAGTGGCTATTCTTGTTTGTTCATGACTCCGCTGCGCTCCTATTTCATGGAATAAGCGCCTTTTCTCTTACAGACAAAAGAAATGGATTTATTCCGGCTAGCTCGAAGGGAAGGAAAGAGCGCTATAAGAGAAAGAGTGCCTCGAGAATAGGCTTTTGGGATTTTTACTGAAAGCAGAGGAAGCATTCGATGCATCATATAAAAAAAAGTGCAGCTGCCAGAGCCCCGTATTTACCAGCGGGGGTCCCGAGATATTCTATGATCAAAGGCTTTGTGGTTGTCACGAACTGGATTCGAACCAGCACCTCTGGGAGCAAAAGACAGGCCCAGCGAACTACCATTCATTCTGATCGCGACTTTGTTTACCCGGTTCCCCTCGCGGCTAAAGGGTACATCCGGGGCCGGTCGCATGGACCTACTTACCTTGCTTGTAGACCAGCTGCAGAGCTAACCCTTGTTCTATTGGTTTGATGCTACCAAGACGATTTCTTTATGCCCATCAAAGGACCTCGAGATGCTAATCCACGAAAAACGAGACGAGAAATTCGAAAGAACTGATATACGGAACGAGGGCGACCCGTGGAAATACATCGGTTTCTTACTCGTGCAAAGGAACTATTTCTTGGCAACTTGGACAACTTCTAACGATGTTTGTCCCGCATATCACTAGATCGATCGGTATCTTTACAAATTTATAAAGCTTTCGTCTCAATTCATACTTAGCCGCGAGCAATCTACGTTTGT